GCTGGCGTAGCTTAACTAAAGCATAACACTGAAGCTGTTAAGATGGACCCTAGAAAGTCCCACGAGCACAAAGGCTTGGTCCTGACTTTACTATCAGCTTTAACTGAACTTACACATGCAAGTCTCCGCACTCCTGTGAGGATGCCCTTAATCCCCTGCCCGGGGACGAGGAGCTGGCATCAGGCACGCCTCGGCAGCCCAAGACGCCTTGCTAAGCCACACCCCCAAGGAAACTCAGCAGTGATAGATATTAAGCCATAAGCGAAAGCTTGACTTAGTTAAGGTTAAGAGGGCCGGTAAAACTCGTGCCAGCCACCGCGGTTATACGAGAGGCCCAAGTTGATAATTACCGGCGTAAAGAGTGGTTATGGAATAATACTTAATAAAGCCGAACACCCCCTCAGCTGTCATACGCACCTGGGGGCACGAAGCTCCACTGCGAAAGCAGCTTTAATACCCCTGAACCCACGACAGCTATGAAACAAACTGGGATTAGATACCCCACTATGCCTAGCCGTAAACTTTGATGAAAACATACAACTGACATCCGCCAGGGAACTACAAGCGCCAGCTTAAAACCCAAAGGACTTGGCGGTGCCTCAGACCCACCTAGAGGAGCCTGTTCTAGAACCGATAACCCCCGTTCAACCTCACCACCTCTTGTTTTCCCCGCCTATATACCACCGTCGTCAGCTTACCCTGTGAAGGTCATATAGTAAGCAAAATGGGTATAACCCAAAACGTCAGGTCGAGGTGTAGCGCATGGGGTGGGAAGAAATGGGCTACATTCTCTAAAATAGAGCATTACGAACCACGCTGTGAAACCAGCGTCCGAAGGTGGATTTAGCAGTAAACAGAAAATAGAGAGTTCTCTTGAAACTGGCTCTGAGGCGCGCACACACCGCCCGTCACTCTCCCCAAGTTCAATACTCCCTTCTAACTAAGAAGTTAACCGAACAAAGGGGAGGCAAGTCGTAACATGGTAAGTGTACCGGAAGGTGCACTTGGAATAACCAGAGTGTAGCTAAGATAGGAAAGCACCTCCCTTACACCGAGAAGACATCCGTGCAAATCGGGTCACCCTGAGCTGACTAGCTAGCCAACACATTTGGTCTAACACCACAACATATATACCCCAACAAAACTTAGAATTAAGTCAACAAACCATTTTTCCCCCTTAGTATGGGCGACAGAAAAGGGAACATTGAGCAACAGAGAAAGTACCGCAAGGGAAAGCTGAAAGAGAAATGAAACAACCCATTTAAGCCTAGAAAAGCAGAGATTAAATCTCGTACCTTTTGCATCATGATTTAGCCAGCAAACCCGAGCAAAGAGAACTTTAGTTCTGGCCCCCGAAACTAGACGAGCTACTCCGGGACAGCCTATTATAGGGCCAACCCGTCTCTGTGGCAAAAGAGTGGGACGAGCCCCGAGTAGAGGTGATAAACCTATCGAGCCTAGTTATAGCTGGTTGCTTAGGAAATGAATAGAAGTTCAGCCCCCTGGCTTTCTTAAGACACAAAGGTAAAACTAACCTAGTCCTAGAGAAACCAAGAGAGTTAGTCAAAGGAGGTACAGCTCCTTTGAACAAGGACACAACCTTAACAGGCGGCTAAGGATCATAATTACTAAGGTAACCTGTTACAGTGGGCCTAAGAGCAGCCACCTGCATAGAAAGCGTTAAAGCTCAGACAGATATAAACCTCTTATTTTGATAAAAAATCCTACCCCCTAACCGTACTAAGCCATTCCATGCCCCCATGGAAGAGATTATGCTAGAATGAGTAATAAGAGGGAATAACCCTCTCCCAGCACATGTGTAAGTCGGACCGGACTCCCCACCGACAAATAACGAACCCAAATCAAGAGGGTCATGCAGGCCAGAAAGAACACCAAGAAAAGCCTACACTAATAAATCGTTAACCCCACACAGGAGTGCAAACAGGGAAAGACCCAAAGGAAGAGAAGGAACTCGGCAAACACAAGCCTCGCCTGTTTACCAAAAACATCGCCTCTTGCAAATCAAAATATAAGAGGTCCCGCCTGCCCTGTGACTATAGGTTTAACGGCCGCGGTATTTTGACCGTGCGAAGGTAGCGCAATCACTTGTCTTTTAAATGAAGACCTGTATGAATGGCATCACGAGGGCTTAGCTGTCTCCTCTTCCAAGTCAATGAAATTGATCTGCCCGTGCAGAAGCGGGCATAACTACATAAGACGAGAAGACCCTATGGAGCTTTAGACACCCGGCAGATCACGTCAAGTAACCTTGTTCTACCAAGTAAAAACGCAGTGACCCCTAGCCTATATGTCTTTGGTTGGGGCGACCGCGGGGGAAAACAAAGCCCCCATGTGGACTGGGGGCACTGCCCCCACAGCCAAGAGCTACTGCTCTAAGCACCAGAATTTCTGACCAAAAATGATCCGGCGAACGCCGATCAACGGACCGAGTTACCCTAGGGATAACAGCGCAATCCTCTCCCAGAGTCCCTATCGACGAGGGGGTTTACGACCTCGATGTTGGATCAGGACATCCTAATGGTGCAGCCGCTATTAAGGGTTCGTTTGTTCAACGATTAAAGTCCTACGTGATCTGAGTTCAGACCGGAGTAATCCAGGTCAGTTTCTATCTATGAAGTGATCTTTCCTAGTACGAAAGGACCGGAAAGAAGGGGCCCATGCTTGAGGCACGCCCCACCCCCACCTGATGAAGGCAACTAAAACAGACAAGGGAGCACGTCAAAGTGTGCCTAAGAGAACGGCGCGCTAAGGTGGCAGAGCCCGGTAATTGCGAAAGGCCTAAGCCCTTTTTCTCAGAGGTTCAAACCCTCTCCTTAGCTATGATCACGACCCTAATTACTCACGTTCTTAACCCCCTTGCCTACATCGTCCCCGTTCTTCTAGCAGTCGCCTTTCTTACCCTTCTTGAACGAAAAGTTTTAGGATACATGCAACTGCGAAAGGGACCTAATATTGTTGGTCCCTATGGACTACTTCAACCAATCGCGGACGGCCTAAAGCTTTTCATTAAAGAACCAGTTCGACCCTCCACCTCTTCCCCCTTCCTTTTCCTCGCTACACCAATACTAGCCCTAACACTTGCACTTACCCTGTGAGCCCCAATGCCTATCCCTTACCCCGTCACAGACTTAAACCTAGGTGTACTATTTGTACTTGCACTATCTAGCCTTGCCGTTTATTCTATTTTAGGCTCCGGGTGAGCATCAAATTCAAAATATGCCTTGATCGGTGCTTTACGAGCTGTAGCACAAACCATCTCCTACGAGGTCAGTTTAGGTTTAATTCTACTTAGCGTAATTATTTTCACGGGGGGCTTTACACTCCAAACCTTTAATATTGCCCAAGAAAGCATTTGATTAGTTGTACCAGCATGGCCCCTTGCCGCTATATGGTATATCTCAACCCTTGCCGAAACAAACCGTGCCCCATTTGACCTCACAGAAGGGGAATCCGAACTTGTCTCCGGGTTCAATGTAGAATATGCTGGAGGACCCTTTGCCCTCTTTTTTCTGGCTGAGTACGCCAATATCCTTCTCATAAACACACTCTCAGCCATCCTGTTTTTAGGAGCAACCCACATCCCAACCTTACCCGAACTAACGGCCATAAACTTGATAACCAAGGCGGCTCTCCTATCCGTAGTATTTTTATGAGTGCGGGCTTCCTACCCTCGATTCCGATATGACCAACTGATACACTTAGTTTGAAAAAGCTTCCTCCCTATAACCCTGGCCTTAGTACTATGGCACCTTGCACTTCCTATTGCACTAGCAGGTCTACCCCCGCAGATTTAATACTGCAAGGAATTGTGCCTGAATGTTTAAGGGCCACCTTGATAGCGTGGCTAATAGGGGTTCAAGTCCCCTCAATTCTAGAAAGAAGGGACTCGAACCCATACTCAAGAGATCAAAACTCTTAGTGCTTCCACTACACCACCTTCTAGTAAGGTCAGCTAATTAAGCTTTTGGGCCCATACCCCAAATATGTTGGTTAAAATCCTTCCTTTACTAATGAACCCCTATGTACTCACCATTTTAATTTCTAGCCTGGGCCTAGGTACAACCCTCACCTTTGCTAGCTCCCACTGACTGCTTGCATGAATAGGGCTAGAGATTAATACCCTTGCCATTATTCCAATTATAGCACAACAACACCACCCCCGAGCAGTTGAAGCTACAACTAAATATTTTCTTACACAAGCCACAGCTGCAGCAATAATTCTATTTGCCAGCACTACCAACGCCTGATTAGTCGGAGAATGAGATATTCAACAATTATCCCACCCCCTAGCAACAACAACCGCTATAATAGCCCTTGCACTTAAACTAGGATTGGCACCAGTACATTTTTGATTACCAGAGGTCCTTCAAGGACTTGAACTCACCACAGGACTTATCCTTTCTACCTGACAGAAACTTGCACCATTTGCACTACTGATTCAAGTAGCACCAGCTATTGACCCTAATCTACTTGTCACACTAGGGCTTTTATCAACCCTTGTGGGGGGCTGAGGAGGGCTTAATCAGACTCAACTACGTAAAATTTTGGCATACTCTTCAATCGCTCACCTTGGATGAATAATTCTAATTTTACAGTTCGCACCTTCCCTCACACTTCTCAGCCTGATACTCTACATTGTGATAACATCTTCAGCATTCCTTACACTAAAGACCAGCCACTCTTTAACCATTAACTCCCTTGCAACCTCATGAACCAAAGCACCAACTCTAGCCGCACTTACCGTGCTTGTATTACTCTCCCTGGGTGGCCTCCCACCCCTTTCAGGGTTTATACCAAAATGACTCATTTTACAAGAATTAACAAAACAAGGTCTACCATTAACTGCTACACTAGCTGCTATGACAGCCCTACTTAGCCTTTACTTCTACCTCCGACTTTGTTATGCTATAACCTTAACCATCTACCCCAATACACTAGTTGCCACAGCCCCTTGACGACTTAACTTTAGCCACATTACTCTCCCCCTCTCACTTATAACTATTATAGCTTTAATACTACTTCCTCTCACCCCCACTGTTAGTGCAATACTAACCTTATAAGGGCTTAGGATAACATTAAGACCAAGAGCCTTCAAAGCTCTAAGCGGGTGTGAAAATCACCCAGCCCTTGTTAAGACTTGCGGGACTTTATCCCACATCTTCTGAATGCAACCCAGACACTTTAATTAAGCTAAAGCCTTTCTAGGTGGGAAGGCCTCGATCCTACAAAATCTTAGTTAACAGCTAAGCGCTCTATCCAGCGAGCATCCATCTACTTCCCCCCGCCACAGGGGGGCGAGGCGGGGGAAAGCCCCGGTAGGCTATTAGCCTACTTCTTCAGGTTTGCAATCTAACGTGTTGTACACCACAGGACTTGATAAGGAGAGGAATTAAACCTCTGTTCGTGGGGTTACAATCCACCGCTTAAATACTCAGCCACCTTACCTGTGGCAATCACACGATGATTTTTCTCAACCAACCACAAAGACATTGGCACCCTTTATTTAGTATTTGGTGCCTGAGCCGGAATAGTCGGCACAGCCCTAAGTCTCCTTATTCGAGCCGAACTAAGCCAGCCCGGAGCCCTTCTGGGTGATGATCAAATTTATAATGTGATCGTCACGGCCCATGCTTTCGTTATGATTTTCTTTATAGTCATGCCAATTATGATTGGTGGGTTCGGAAACTGATTAATCCCCCTTATGATTGGTGCCCCTGATATAGCCTTTCCCCGAATAAATAACATGAGCTTTTGACTACTTCCCCCATCCTTTCTTCTTCTCTTAGCCTCATCTGGGGTTGAAGCCGGGGCCGGGACAGGGTGGACAGTATATCCCCCTCTGGCAGGTAACCTGGCCCACGCAGGAGCCTCTGTAGATTTAACTATCTTCTCCCTTCACTTAGCTGGTATTTCTTCTATTTTGGGGGCCATTAATTTTATTACAACCATTATCAACATGAAGCCCCCAGCGATTTCTCAATACCAAACCCCTCTTTTTGTATGGGCTGTTCTGATTACCGCCGTCCTATTACTTCTCTCTCTGCCTGTCCTTGCAGCAGGCATCACAATGTTACTCACAGACCGAAATCTTAATACCACTTTCTTTGACCCAGCAGGAGGAGGGGACCCAATCCTTTATCAACATCTATTTTGATTTTTTGGCCACCCAGAAGTTTATATTCTTATTCTTCCAGGCTTCGGTATAATTTCACACATCGTTGCATACTACTCTGGTAAAAAAGAACCCTTTGGATATATAGGCATGGTTTGAGCCATGATAGCCATTGGTCTCTTGGGTTTTATCGTTTGAGCCCATCACATGTTTACTGTTGGTATGGACGTCGACACTCGTGCCTACTTTACATCCGCCACTATGATCATCGCCATTCCAACCGGGGTAAAGGTGTTTAGCTGACTAGCTACATTGCATGGTGGCTCAATTAAATGAGAGACACCCCTTCTTTGAGCCCTTGGGTTTATTTTCCTCTTTACAGTAGGAGGACTAACCGGTATTGTTCTAGCAAACTCCTCATTAGATATCGTCCTTCACGATACCTACTATGTAGTTGCCCACTTCCACTACGTCCTATCTATGGGAGCTGTATTTGCCATCATGGGAGCCTTTGTTCACTGATTCCCCCTATTTACAGGGTTTACCCTTCACAGCACATGAACCAAAATTCACTTCGGGATTATGTTTGTAGGTGTAAATTTAACCTTTTTCCCACAGCACTTCCTAGGCCTAGCGGGAATGCCCCGACGGTACTCTGACTACCCAGACGCCTACACATTATGAAATACTGTTTCCTCAATTGGGTCCCTTATCTCCCTGGTTGCCGTAATTATGTTCCTATTTATCCTTTGAGAAGCCTTTGCTGCTAAACGGGAAGTCGCATCAATTGAACTAACTTCAACTAACGTAGAGTGACTACATGGATGCCCTCCCCCCTACCACACATTTGAGGAACCAGCATTTGTACAAGTACAAGCAAATTAACGAGAAAGGGAGGAATTGAACCCCCATGTGCTGGTTTCAAGCCAACCGCATAACCACTCTGCCACTTTCTTCCATAAGACACTAGTAAAACGGCTATTACACTGCCTTGTCAAGGCAGAATTGTGGGTTAAAACCCCGCGTGTCTTGAGCATTTTGCTATAATGGCACATCCCTCACAACTAGGATTCCAAGACGCGGCCTCACCTGTTATAGAAGAACTTCTTCATTTCCACGACCACGCTCTTATGATTGTTCTTCTTATTAGCACTCTAGTGCTTTATATCATCGTAGCAATAGTCTCTACTAAACTCACCAACAAATATATCCTTGATTCTCAAGAAATTGAAATCGTTTGAACTATTCTCCCAGCAGTTATCCTTATTCTTATTGCCCTCCCCTCCCTTCGAATTCTCTACCTTATAGACGAAATTAATGATCCTCACCTCACCATCAAAGCTATGGGCCACCAATGATACTGAAGCTATGAATATACCGACTATGAAGACCTAGGATTTGACTCCTACATAGTTCCCACACAAGATTTAGTCCCCGGTCAGTTTCGCCTCCTGGAAGCAGATCACCGAATAGTAGTACCTGTTGAGTCTCCAATCCGAGTCCTCGTTTCAGCTGAAGATGTTCTTCACTCCTGAGCTGTACCTTCTTTAGGTGTAAAAATAGACGCTGTCCCAGGACGACTAAACCAAACAGCCTTTATTGCCTCTCGACCTGGAGTGTTCTACGGACAATGTTCTGAGATTTGCGGGGCTAACCACAGCTTTATACCCATCGTTGTTGAAGCAGTACCGCTAGAACACTTTGAGAAGTGATCCACTATAATACTTGAAGATGCCTCACTAAGAAGCTAAATCGGGAATAGCGTTAGCCTTTTAAGCTAAAGACTGGTGACCCCCAACCACCCCTAGTGACATGCCCCAACTCAACCCTGCCCCCTGATTTGCCATTCTGGTATTCTCGTGACTGGTTTTCTTAACTGTTATCCCCCCAAAAGTCCTCGGCCACACCTTCACAAATGAGCCTACTTCACAAAGCACTGAAAAAGCTAAACCTGAGCCCTGAAACTGACCATGACACTAAGCTTCTTTGACCAATTTATAAGCCCCACATATATGGGTATCCCACTTATTGCTGTAGCATTAACCCTCCCATGAATTCTCTTCCCTACACCATCTGCCCGATGACTAAACAACCGCCTTATTACGCTTCAAGGATGATTTATTAACCGGTTTACCCAGCAACTTCTTCTGCCCTTAAACCTCGGTGGGCATAAATGAGCAGTTCTACTAACCTCCTTGATATTGTTCCTTATCACCCTAAATATGTTAGGTCTACTCCCATATACATTTACTCCCACCACACAACTTTCTCTTAATATAGGCCTTGCCGTACCTCTATGACTCGCAACAGTAATTATTGGAATGCGGAATCAACCCACCGCTGCCCTAGGTCACCTATTACCTGAAGGAACTCCTGTGCCCCTAATCCCTGTTTTAATTATCATCGAGACAATTAGCCTCTTTATCCGACCCCTTGCCCTAGGCGTACGACTAACAGCCAACCTCACAGCGGGACACCTTCTAATTCAACTGATCGCAACAGCAGCTTTCGTACTACTACCCCTTATGCCAACAGTTGCAATCCTAACTGCCCTAGTCTTATTTTTACTTACCCTCCTTGAAATTGCTGTTGCTATAATTCAAGCCTACGTATTTGTTCTCCTATTAAGCCTTTACCTACAAGAAAACGTTTAATGGCACACCAAGCACACGCATACCACATGGTTGACCCAAGCCCCTGACCACTCACCGGCGCAATTGCCGCCCTTTTACTCACATCAGGCACTGCAGTCTGATTCCATTTCCACTCGCTCACACTTCTTACTATGGGCAATATTTTACTGCTTCTCACCATATATCAATGATGACGAGACATTATTCGAGAAGGCACCTTCCAAGGACACCACACCCCGCCTGTTCAGAAAGGATTACGCTACGGTATAATTTTATTCATTACATCTGAGGTGTTCTTTTTCTTGGGATTCTTCTGAGCCTTTTACCACGCCAGCCTTGCCCCCACTCCTGAACTGGGGGGCTGCTGACCTCCCACAGGAATCACACCCCTTGACCCATTTGAAGTACCACTTCTTAACACAGCAGTACTACTAGCATCTGGTGTTACTGTTACATGAGCACATCACAGCATTATGGAGGGCGAACGAAAACAAGCTATTCAATCTCTTACTCTCACTATTTTACTGGGGTTCTACTTCACCTTTCTTCAGGCCATAGAATACTACGAAGCACCATTTACAATTGCTGACGGCGTATACGGCTCTACTTTCTTTGTTGCCACAGGGTTTCACGGCCTACACGTAATTATTGGCTCCACCTTCTTAGCAGTTTGCCTACTCCGACAAATCCAATACCACTTCACATCCGAACATCACTTTGGCTTTGAAGCTGCCGCCTGATACTGACACTTTGTAGACGTCGTATGACTATTCCTTTACGTCTCTATCTACTGATGAGGCTCATAATCTTTCTAGTATTAATGCGTATAAGTGACTTCCAATCACCCGGTCTTGGTTAAAATCCAAGGGAAGATAATGAATTTAATCACAACCATCATTGCTATTACCATTCTTCTATCCGCAGTACTAGCAACTGTTTCTTTCTGATTACCACAAATCACGCCAGACGCAGAAAAACTGTCCCCCTATGAATGCGGATTTGACCCACTAGGGTCTGCCCGACTACCATTTTCCCTCCGATTTTTTCTAGTCGCTATTTTATTTCTTTTATTTGACTTAGAAATTGCCCTTCTCCTCCCACTTCCCTGGGGTGATCAACTAACCACACCAACCCTAACTCTCGCCTGATCTGCCGCCGTACTTGCCCTACTCACTCTTGGTTTAATTTATGAGTGAACACAGGGGGGATTAGAGTGGGCTGAATAGGCAGTTAGTCCAAAGCAAGACCCTTGATTTCGGCTCAAAAGACCATGGTTTAAGTCCATGACCGCCTTATGACACCAGTACACTTCAGCTTTACCTCAGCCTTTATTCTAGGGCTTATAGGACTCGCATTTCACCGCACCCACCTTCTCTCGGCCCTTCTTTGCCTAGAGGGAATGATACTCTCTTTATTTATTGCCCTCTCCTTGTGGGCCCTTCAGATGGAAGCAACCAGCTACTCAGTAGCCCCAATACTACTATTGGCCTTTTCAGCTTGCGAAGCCAGCGCAGGACTAGCACTTCTAGTAGCGACTGCACGGACACATGGCACCGACCGACTCCAAAGCCTAAATCTACTTCAATGTTAAAAATCCTTATCCCAACACTAATGCTTTTCCCAACAATTTGGTTAAGCTCTGCAAAATGGCTGTGAACAACAGCAATTGCCCAAAGTTTAATCATTGCCCTAGCAAGTTTATCCTGGTTAAAATGATCATCGGAGACCGGGTGATCCTCATCTAATCTTTATTTAGCAACGGACCCACTGTCAACACCGTTATTAGTGTTGACCTGCTGATTACTACCTCTTATAATTCTTGCTAGCCAGAACCACATCTCCCCCGAACCTCTCAATCGCCAACGAACCTATATCACCCTTTTGGTATCCCTCCAAACATTTTTAATTTTGGCATTCGGTGCTACGGAAATCATTATATTTTATATCATATTTGAAGCTACGCTACTCCCAACCCTCATTCTCATCACCCGCTGGGGTAATCAAACTGAACGCCTTAATGCCGGCACCTACTTCTTATTCTACACCCTAGCCGGCTCTCTACCACTTCTTGTGGCTCTTCTACTCCTACAAAATGACAACGGAACACTATCAATACTGACCTTGCAGTATTCGAAACCCTTAAACCTTTTGACATGAGGAGATAAGTTATGATGGGCTGCCTGCCTATTAGCTTTCCTTGTAAAAATACCACTATATGGCGTTCACCTTTGACTGCCCAAAGCTCACGTAGAAGCCCCAATTGCAGGGTCCATAGTCCTGGCGGCTGTACTTCTTAAACTTGGAGGTTATGGCATAATACGTATAATGGTAATACTAGACCCGCTCACTAAAGAGCTAGCATACCCGTTTATTGCCTTAGCCCTTTGGGGCATCATCATAACTGGGTCAATTTGCCTACGTCAGACAGACCTAAAATCACTAATCGCATACTCTTCAGTTGGACACATGGGACTAGTTGCAGGGGGGATCCTAATTCAAACACCCTGAGGATTTACGGGTGCAATTATCCTTATGATCGCACATGGACTTGCCTCCTCAGCACTATTTTGCCTGGCTAACACCAGCTACGAACGCACACATAGTCGAACCATGCTTCTAGCTCGAGGTATACAAATGGTCCTCCCCTTAATGACCACCTGGTGATTTGTAGCCAGCTTAGCCAATTTAGCCCTCCCACCTCTACCAAACCTAATAGGTGAACTAATGATTATTACCTCCATATTTAATTGATCTTATTGAACACTACTACTCACAGGTGTGGGCACACTTATTACAGCCAGCTACTCCTTGTACCTCTTCCTAATAACACAACGGGGGCCTCTACCTTCCCATATTATTGCCCTTGAACCATCACACACCCGTGAACACCTACTTATCACCCTTCACCTTATCCCCATTATTCTACTGATCCTTAAACCAGAACTGATGTGAGGCTGATGTTTCTGTAGATATAGTTTAAACAAGACATTAGATTGTGATTCTAAAAATAGAGGTTAAACCCCTCTTATCCACCGAGAGAAGTCCGTCGACAGTAGGGACTGCTAATCTTCTACCCCCTCGGTTAAACTCCGTGGTTCACTCGAGCTTCTAAAGGATAACAGCTCATCCGTTGGTCTTAGGAACCAAAGACTCTTGGTGCAAATCCAAGTAGCAGCTATGCACCCAACTACACTAATCTTAAGCTCGACCTTATTAATGATCTTCGCACTTCTTATTTACCCCCTTATAACCACCCTTAATCCAACCCCTCGTCAAGAAGACTGGGCCCTCACCAATGTAAAAACCGCCGTCAAACTAGCTTTTCTAGTAAGCCTAATCCCCCTATTCATTTTTTTAGATCAGGGCACCGAAACAATCGTTACTAACTGACAATGGATAAACACTTCAGCCTTTGATGTAAACCTCAGCTTTAAGTTTGATCACTATTCTATCATCTTTACCCCGATTGCCCTTTATGTAACTTGGTCCATTCTTGAGTTTGCATCCTGATATATACATGCCGACCCTAACATAAACCGATTCTTTAAATATCTTTTACTCTTTCTCGTAGCCATGATTGTACTAGTAACGGCCAACAACATATTCCAGTTGTTCATCGGATGAGAGGGTGTAGGCATTATATCATTTCTACTTATTGGGTGGTGGTACGGCCGAGCAGATGCCAATACAGCTGCTATACAAGCCGTAGTATACAATCGGGTAGGAGATATTGGACTTATCTTAAGTATAGCCTGATTTGCAACAAACCTCAACTCATGAGAAATTCAACAAATATTCGCCTCCTCAAAAGACCTTGACCTCACGATACCACTCATAGGTCTTATTTTAGCCGCCACCGGCAAATCAGCACAATTTGGACTTCATCCCTGACTCCCTTCCGCAATGGAAGGCCCTACACCGGTATCTGCCCTACTACACTCTAGCACCATGGTCGTTGCAGGAATTTTCCTGCTCATCCGACTGCACCCCCTAATGGAAAACAACCAGACGGCCCTTACCACCTGTCTATGCCTGGGGGCTCTCACCACACTCTTTACCGCTACTTGCGCATTAACACAAAACGACATTAAAAAAATCGTCGCATTCTCCACATCCAGCCAACTAGGATTAATGATAGTCACCATTGGACTTAACCAACCACAATTAGCCTTCCTCCACATTTGCACACACGCATTTTTTAAAGCTATACTGTTCCTGTGTTCCGGGTCAATTATTCACAGCCTTAACGATGAGCAGGACATCCGGAAAATAGGTGGTATACACAATCTTACCCCCTTTACTTCTTCCTGTCTAACAATCGGGAGCTTGGCACTTACCGGCACCCCTTTCTTAGCAGGATTCTTTTCTAAGGATGCCATTATTGAGGCCTTAAATACATCACACCTTAACGCCTGAGCCCTTACACTTACCTTATTGGCCACCTCCTTCACTGCTGTATATAGCCTACGTGTCGTATTTTTCGTGTCCATAGGACATCCTCGATTTACAGCCCTGTCACCCATCAACGAGAATAACCCCGCTGTTATTAACCCAATTAAACGATTGGCCTGAGGCAGCATTGTTGCAGGGCTTTTAATCACATCAAACTTCCTGCCCTCCAAAACCCCTGTAATAACTATACCCCTCCCCCTTAAATTAGCTGCCCTCCTGGTTACTATCCTAGGCCTTCTGATTGCACTAGAGCTAGCATCACTAACTAACAAACAGTTTAAAACGACCCCTAACCTTGTCCTTCACAATTTTTCTAACATACTAGGGTTTTTTCCAGCCATCGTCCACCGACTAACCCCTAAACTCAACTTAACCCTAGGGCAAGCTATTGCTAGCCAACTAGTCGACCAAACGTGGTTTGAGAAAATCGGACCAAAAAGCATTATTTCTACGCATCTTCCCATGATTACGACAACAAGCAACATTCAGCAGGGGATAATTAAAACATACCTCACTCTCTTCTTCCTTTCAACAGCACTGGCCCTTTTGCTAACGCTCACCTAAACTGCTCGAAGGGCCCCCCGACTTAAACCCCGAGTTAATTCTAATACTACAAAAAGTGTTAACAGAAGCACCCACGCACATACAACCAACATTCCACCACCTAAAGAATATATAAAAGCCACCCCACTTGTATCCCCACGCAGCACAGAAAACTCCTTAAACTCATCCACTGCCACTCATGAAGTTTCATACCACCCGCCTCAGAACCAACCTGCAACCAACACCACCCCCACCACATATACCATAACATACCCTAAAACGGAACGGTCTCCCCAAGACTCGGGGAAAGGCTCAGCTGCTAAGGCAGCTGAATACGCAAACACCACAAGCATTCCCCCCAAATAAATCAAAAATAACACCAAAGACAAGAAAGATCCCCCATGCCCAACCAAAACCCCACACCCTACACCCGCTGCTACTACCAACCCTAAAGCAGCAAAATAGGGAGCGGGATTGGATGCAACAGCAACAAGCCCCAAAACCAGCCCTAAAAGAAATAAAGACACAAGATAAGTCATAATTCCTGCTCGGACTCTAACCGAAACTAATGACTTGAAAAACCACCGTTGTAATTCAACTACAAGAACCATAATGGCCAGCCTCCGAAAAACCCACCCCCTCCTAAAAATCGCTAATGACGCACTAGTCGACCTTCCAGCCCCTTCAAACATCTCAGTATGATGAAACTTTGGATCACTATTGGGCCTGTGTCTAGCTACCCAAATCCTCACCGGGCTATTTTTAGCTATACACTACACCTCTGATATTTCAACAGCTTTTTCCTCTGTATGCCACATTTGCCGAGATGTTAGTTACGGATGACTCATCCGGAACATCCACGCTAACGGAGCATCTTTCTTTTTCATTTGCATTTATATACACATTGCCCGAGGACTTTACTACGGCTCATACCTATATAAAGAAACCTGAAGCATCGGTGTCGTACTACTTCTACTAACAATAATGACAGCCTTCGTAGGCTATGTTCTACCATGAGGACAAATATCTTTCTGAGGAGCAACCGTAATTACAAACCTATTATCAGCCGTCCCTTATGTAGGAGGTGCCCTAGTACAATGAATTTGAGGTGGGTTCTCCGTAGATAACGCCACTTTAACACGGTTCTTTGCCTTCCACTTCTTATTCCCCTTTGTGATTGCAGGTGCCACGGTCCTACACCTTATTTTCCTCCATGAAACAGGGTCCAATAACCCAGCAGGGATTAACTCCGATGCCGATAAAATCTCGTTTCACCCTTACTTCTCATACAAAGACCTACTTGGGTTTGTAGCCATGCTTCTAGGCCTAACATCCCTAGCCCTATTTGCACCTAACCTTCTAGGAGACCCAGACAATTTTACACCAGCTAATCCTCTGGTCACCCCTCCCCACATTAAGCCTGAGTGATACTTTTTATTTGCCTACGCAATCCTTCGCTCAATCCCCAATAAACTAGGAGGAGTTCTTGCACTACTATTCTCCATCCTAGTCCTGATGGTTGTCCCCATCCTTCACACCTCTAAACAACGAGGCCTAACTTTCCGACCGCTCACCCAATTCTTGTTCTGAACCCTAGTGGCAGATATACTTATCCTCACCTGAATTGGAGGCATGCCTGTAGAACACCCATTTATCATCATCGGCCAAATTGCCTCCGTAGTCTATTTCACTATCTTCCTAGTTTTAGCCCCGCTAGCCGGATGAGCTGAAAACAAAGCCCTCGAATGAGCCTGCCCTAGTAGCTCAGTGTAAGAGCGCCGGTCTTGTAATCCGGAGGCCGGAGGTTAAAACCCTCCCTAGTGCTCAGAGAGAGGAGATTTTAACTCCCACCCTTAACTCCCAAAGCTAAGATTCTAAGTTAAACTACCCTCTGACGCGCCTATGTTAAATAACGAATGTAATATACCACATACACTGTGTATATATTACATGACTATGTATAATATTGCATGTATGTATTTACCCATAAGTTATATAGTTATGAGTAGTACATTATATGTATTATCAACATAAGTGGTTTCAACCCCTCATACATCAGCACAAATCCAAGGTTTACATTAAGCAAAATAGGGACACAACCATATTTATTACTTTGACCCGGATTAATTGTTATAACAACATAACTTCAGCTAACACGAGCTCTGTCTCTATCCACCAACTCTAATCATCGGTATTACTTAATGTAGTAAGAACCGACCAACGATTTATCGATAGGCATACTATTAATGATGATCACGGACAAATATCGAGAGTCGCATCTAGTGAACTATTTCTTGCATTTGGCTCCTATTTCAAGTACAATCCTTAAGAAACCACTCACTGAAAGCCGAATGCAATGCATCTGGTTGATGCGGTTAACCTTATTGCCCGTTACCCACCAAGCCGGGCGTTCTCTTATATGCATAGGGTTCTCTTTTTCTTTTTTCCTTTCAGCTTGCATCTCACAGTGTAAGCTAAGAAGAACTAATAAGGTCGAACTAAACTTTGAAGCAGAGAACTGATGTTGAATGTTGTAATGATATTATATAAAGAATCGCATATATGGATATCAAGTGCATAAGGGTTAGTTCTTTCCTCACAATACACTATTGGAATCCCCCGGCTTCTACGCGACAAACCCCCCTACCCCCCTACGCTGGACGATCCTTGTTTTCCTGTCAAACCCCTAAACCAGGAAGTTTCGATTAGCGCTATATCTTTAAATTATACATTAATGAATCTTTATTGCACTTTAGCGCACTTTGGCACCGACAATGCTATCATATGAGCCATCTTTATAATTAAAGTATATATTAATGATTTTAATTCATTACAATTTTATATTAATATACTGTAATAACGGCATCCTATATTAAAATATACACTATATAAGCATC